TATCGCTATCCATAATGGAAGAGAACATTTGCCTATTTATATAACGGATCGTATGGTAGGCCATAAACTGGGAGAATTTTCACCTACTATCAATTTCCGTGGACATGCGAAAAATGATAATAGATCTCGTCGTTAAAAAAAATGAATATAGATGATTTTTTATTATTAGTAAGAGGTGAACCTTATGAGAATGAAAAAGAAGAAACTGAGAATGAGAAAGAAGGACCCACCGCGTGGAGCAAACTACGCGGGTGAAGAATATATTGGAGTATATGCTTTCCGTGCCCAAACTGGAGAAGTATACGCTTTAGGTCAACATATATTTATGTCTGCTCACAAAGCACGAAGAGTTATTGATCAGATTCGTGGACGTTCCTATGAGGAAACACTTATGATACTAGAACTTATGCCTTATCGAGCGTGTTATCCCATTTTCAAATTGGTTTATTCTGCAGCAGCAAACGCTAGTCACAATATGGGTTTCAATCAAGCAAATTTAATTATTAGTAAAGCAGAAGTCAACGAGGGTACTACTTTGAAAAAATTAAAACCTAGAGCTCGAGGCCGGAGTTATCCAATAAGAAGACCCACTTGCCATATAAGAATTGTATTACGAGATACATCTTTCTATGAATATGAAGAAGAGATCTTCTGCTTAAAAAAAACTGAATGGAAAACTAAATACAACGATATGACATATCATGATATGTATAATAGTGGGGGATTATGGGACAAAAAATAAATCCGCTTGGTTTCAGACTTGGTACAACTCAAAGTCATCATTCTATTTGGTTTGCACAACCAAAAAATTATTCCGAGGGTCTACAAGAAGATCAAAAAATACGGGATTGTATCAAAAATTATATACAAAAAAATATGAAAATACCCTCTGGTGTGGAGGGAATTGCACGCATAGAAATTAAAAAAAGAATTGATCTAATTCAAGTCATAATCTATATGGGATTCCCGAAGTTATTAATCGAAGGGAGGACACGAAGAATCGAAGAATTACAGGCGACCGTACAAAAAGAACTAAATTGTGTGAACCGAAAAGTCAACATTGCTATTACAAGAATTACAAACCCTTATGGACACCCTAATATTCTTGCAGAATTTATAGCCGGACAATTAAAGAATAGAGTTTCATTTCGCAAAGCAATGAAAAAGGCTATTGAATTAACCGAACAGGCCGATACAAAAGGAATTCAAATACAAATTGCAGGGCGAATCGACGGAAAAGAAATTGCACGTGTCGAATGGATCCGAGAAGGTAGGGTTCCTCTACAAACCATTCGAGCTAAAATTGATTATTGTTCCTATACAGCCCGAACTATCTATGGGGTATTAGGCATCAAAATTTGGATATTTTTAGAAGAGGAATAAGAATACTTTCCTTATCTTTACACTATACTATAGTCATTGAAAAAATAGAATAAAAAACAATAAACTCTTTCCTTTTTTTCTTAAAGAAAAAAAATAAGCAATTCTTAATTCTATAGGGTTGAATAAAAATTTGATCGATCAGTTTATCTAATTGCTATGCTTAGTGTGTGACTCGTTGGTTTTTTTTAGAGGATAGGATTCAAAAAAAATGGACCGACCCCTACTATGAACTAATAACTATAGAACTAATAACCAACTCATTGCTTCGCATTATCTGGATACAAAAAACCAGTCAAGATATGATATATTGGTCATATCATTGTAGCAACTGAAATTTTTTTTGCATAAAATAAAAGAAAAACCAATCTGATTTTGATAAAAAAGTATACAGATAAATGAAGGGTGAGAGAAAGAAAGAAAAAGAATATCATTGATATATCAACCATTCCAATATATGTAAGGTTTACGAGTTATCTCAGAAAAGGCAGTGTTAAAACGCATCAATACTGATTCACTCATAACTAGATAAATCTGTTCATAAAAAAAAAATCAAGAGCCTCGAGCCAATAAAGACTGAGAAGATTGACTCAAGAGCAAATTTCATGAGGGCTCCATTGTAGAATTCAAACCTAACCATTAATTGAGAAGTGATGGGAACGACGGAACCTATGAATACGGAAGATTCTATTGAAAAACGAATCCTAATAATTCATTGGGTGGGATGGCGGAACGAACCGGGGAAAATTCATTTATTCCGAGAAATTTGGATCTAACCCTACAACTCAAATAGATATTGAAAGAGTAAATATTCGCCCGCGAAGGTTTTTATTAGATTAGTCAATCTTGTTTGATCTAATATGATAAAAAACAAAACAAAATAAAGATTCGTTATAAAAAAAAAAAGACATTTTTTATATATAAAATATAAAGAAAAAAATTATCTAGAAATCTAGAAATAAACTAAAATAAATGGTTAAGTAGATATCCAAACAAGATATAGAAATTTCTAATAGATTAGATGAAATCTCAAAAAATAATCCAAAATTCAGTATATTTTCATTAAATTTGAATCCTTTAATTCGCGAGGAGCCGGATGAGAAGAAATTCTCATGTCCGGTTTTGTAGTAGAGATGGAATTGAAAAAGAAGCATCAACTATAACCCCAAAAGAACCAGATTTCGTAAACAACATAGAGGAAGAATGAAAGGGATAGCTTATCGAGGCAATCGTATTTCTTTCGGTAAATATGCTCTTCAGGCACTTGAACCGGCTTGGATCACATCTAGACAAATAGAAGCAGGGCGACGAGCAATGACACGAAATGTGCGGCGTGGTGGAAAAATATGGGTCCGTATATTTCCAGACAAACCAGTTACAGTAAGACCTACAGAAACACGTATGGGTTCGGGTAAAGGATCTCCCGAATATTGGGTAGCTGTCGTTAAACCCGGTAGAATACTTTATGAAATGGGCGGAGTAGCAGAAAATATAGCCAGAAGGGCTATTTCAATAGCGGCCTCAAAAATGCCTATACGAACTCAATTCATTATTTCGGGATAGATAGGAACGTAGAACCAAGGTCTTCGGAATAAAAAAACAATTGCAGGGTTCTTTTTTTTTTTTGGACAAAGAATATTTCTTTTTTTTTTCCTTCCCTCTTTGCTTTACATTGAAAGAACAGATTCAAAAATGATATGATTCAACCTCAAACCCATTTGAATGTAGCGGATAACAGCGGGGCTCGAGAATTAATGTGTATTCGAATCATTGGAGCTAGTAATCGACGATATGCTCATATCGGTGACATTATTGTTGCTGTGATCAAGGAAGCATTACCAAATACACCTCTAGAAAGATCAGAAGTGATCCGAGCTGTAATTGTACGTACTTGTAAAGAACTTAAACGCGACAACGGTATGATAATACGATATGATGACAACGCTGCAGTTGTTATTGATCAAGAAGGAAATCCAAAAGGAACTCGAGTTTTTGGTGCGATTGCCCGAGAATTGAGACAGTTAAGTTTCACTAAAATAGTTTCATTAGCGCCTGAGGTATTATAAGATGATAGTTATATTATACATAGTATTTGCATGAAATTAGATTGTATCTCACGCATATACCTTTATTTAACATAATTAAATAATTTTTAAATACTATTACTTATTACTATTTAGAAATAATAAATAAATAAAATAATAAATTTAAATAAAAGCATGTTGATTATATCAAAAATGGGAGGAAAGGATAATTTTAGTTTATCATGGGCAGGGACACTATTGCTGACATAATAACTTCTATACGAAATGCCGACATGAATAGAAAAGGGATGGTTCGAATAGCATCTACTAATATTACCGAAAACATTGTTAAAATACTTTTACGAGAAGGTTTTATCGAAAACGTGAGAAAACATCAGGAAACCAACAAATATTTTTTGGTTTTAACCCTACGACATAGAAGGAACAGGAAAGGACCATCTAGAACTATTTTAAATTTAAAAAGGATCAGTAGACCTGGCCTACGAATCTATTCTAACTATCAACGAATTCCTAGAATTCTAGGCGGGATGGGAATTGTAATTCTTTCTACTTCTCGAGGTATAATGACAGACCGAGAGGCTCGACTACAAGGAATCGGCGGAGAAATTTTGTGTTATATATGGTAATCTTTATGATTACCGAATTGTATTCGGAATTTACTATTTGTCAACGAAAAGGGCCGGAGTAGTTGATATCACTCTTCCTACATTAGTTGATACTTCTAGGGGTTTTACCTAGAATGCTAAAATCAAAGAACAAAAAAAAATTATTCATGAAGCTTAAATTACTGAATCATTTTCTAATGGTATGTTCAGGTTTCGTTTAGATAATGAAGATCTAATTCTAGTTTATGTTTCAGGAAGTATTCCACGGAGTTTTAGTTTGATACGTATAATCAAAATTGAAATAAGTCTTTATGTTATGCTTCAACCATAAAACATATAATTGTTAGACTCCGCGTAACAAAGATTCGAAAGATTAGGTGGTTTTTTTCAACTTCAACATATCCCTCATGGAGCTAGAATTCGAGGTTTAAAATTTCAAGAAACTTATTTTCTTCCACTCCAAAAGTATATTCGGAATTAAGTTAAGGAACGACAATTATGAAAATAAGGGCCTCCGTTCGTAAAATTTGTGAAAAATGTCGACTGATCCGTAGGAGGGGACGAATTATAGTAATTTGTTCCAACCCGAGACATAAACAAAGACAGGGCTAATCTTGTTAAAAAAGACTCTCTAACATAAAGGATCCAATGAAAAATAAATATAGGGTCTGGTCTCCTTTAAGATGAAATGGATATATCCATATATCTCTGATTTCGATGATAACGTATGGCAAAATCTATAGCAAAAACGGGTTCACGTAGGAATGGGCGTAGTGGTTCACGTAAAAGTACACGTAGAATACCAAAGGGAGTTATTCATGTTCAAGCAAGTTTCAACAATACCATTGTAACTGTTACAGATGTACGGGGTCGGGTAATTTCTTGGTCCTCTGCCGGTACTTGTGGATTCAAGGGTACAAGAAGAGGAACACCATTTGCTGCTCAAACCGCAGCAGGAAATGCTATTCGG